TAATTTATATCGGTAATGTTCAGAAAGTAAGTGGGCGTCTTTTTCCGTTGTAAAGAAAGGAAAATCTCATTTGCCGGGTCGTTATATATATCCATTTTAGTTAGGGATTCCGCGTACAAATACAAGCGATCCTTAACTACATACGTATCTGATCATATATGTATTACAATAAAAAAAGGAGGATTTTCAATGCGAGATATAAAAACATATCTATCCGTGGCACCTGTGTTAAGCACTCTATGGTTCGGGTCTTTGGCAGGTCTATTGATAGAGATTAATCGTTTATTCCCAGATGCGTTGACATTCCCCTTTTTTTCATTCTAGTTCGGGATGAAGAAGATTAGAGATACAATAAATTATCTGTGACTAAACCCCCTTTCTTTGTTTTGTTCTTTCTGTCACTGTCAGTTTTTTATCCTAAAAAAAAAGAAGGAAAGCGAAAGAATCAAAGAAGATTCACCTGCAACGAAACTCAGGTTTAGGCTGAATTAATAGAGGGAGAGCAGAAATGGAAAAAATAAGGGTCGAAGACAACAAAAGCATACAAGATACTTAAATGAAATACCAATATGAGAACTAATTGATAGTTAGAAATCGTTGTATTACTTATTATTTATATTTTCTTTTTTTCTTTCTTTAATTGATTTTGATTGCAACGAAATAGTTAAGAATTGGATTTCGAGTCAGCAACTTCTTTTTTTATTCTTCGTTTCGGATCGAAAATGGAAGAGTTGAGGGAATCAAAAATCAAAAAGGAGGTTCATGGCCAAAGGTAAAGATGTAAGAGTAAGAGTTATTTTGGAATGTAACAGTTGTGTCCGAAACGGTATTAATATTAATAAAGAATCGCGGGGCATTTCCAGATATATTACTCAAAAGAATCGACACAATACGCCTAGTCGATTGGAATTGAGAAAATTTTGTCCCTATTGTTACAAGCATACAATTCATGGGGAGATAAAGAAATAGATAAAACGTAATGTAACGCGCGTGTAACCCCTCCAAGGAACAGCAATAAATTACATAACATAATAATAATAATTACATAATATATATATAAATAAACTATAAAAATAAAACAACCAAATCCTATTTCGGCCGGATCCCAAATTAAATTAGAATTCAGAAATAGGATTTTAAAGATAAGGAATAAACCATGGATAAATCCAAGCGACTTTTTCTTAAATCCAAGCGGTCTTTTCGTAGGCGTTTGCCCCCAATTGGGTCGGGGGATCGAATTGATTATAGAAACATGAGTTTAATTAGTAGATTTATTAGTGAACAAGGAAAAATATTATCTAGACGAGTGAATAGATTGACTTTGAAACAACAACGATTAATTACTATTGCTATAAAACAAGCTCGTATTTTATCTTTGTTACCTTTTCTTAATAATGAGAAACAATTTGAGAGAACTGAGTCGACTCCTAGAACTACAGGTCCTCGAACTAGAAATAAATAGATAGGCCTATTTCTGAATTGCAATTGAATAAAAATCCCAATCCGAACCCCAACTCAGATTGGTTTTTTGTTCGAAAAATTTGAGAATCCAGATTGGATTGTCACGTCGTAAGAAAAAAGTCGTAAAGTAAAAAATTTTTCTTCTTTTTTTTTTTTATTGAAACGTGTTCATTCTTTTTTACTATATTTTTATCATATTCATTTCTACTCTACCTTCCCGGAGCTCATTCTCCGGGGCCCCCGTTTAAATCATTACGGTGTATTTCTTCCAATCTCCTTATTTAATTTTCATGATCTTATCTTATTGGAAATCATGTAAAGGCAATTCCTATTTGATATGGCTATTTGTGCAAGTATTTTACGATTAAGAAGCAACCGCCCTTTGTACAGATCATGTATGGATCTACTATAACTATAGGATACCCCGCTCTCACGAATTGCTGCATTTATCCGAGTGATCCACAAACGACGAAAATTTCTCTTTTGCCTACCCCTATCCCGATGAGCAGAAACCAAGGCTCTCATTTTCTGTTGAATAGTAGTTCGAGTAAGTCTTGAATGAGTCCCTCGAAAGGTTGATGCAAATAAACGAATTTTTGTTCTACGTCTCCGCGCTATATACCCTCGTCTAATTCTGGTCATTGAATCAAATTAAACTTTGATGAATAACTAATTGATTTATTTTCTTTCAGTCATTCTTTTCCCCTTTCCTGGTCTATTAATAACAAAACGGATTCTTCCGATGTATAAAAAAAAAATTCCAATGGCTTTTGCTACTATGACCTTCCCAACCGCGATTTTTTCCAGGCATTTAACCCCGAATAAGAAATTTATTGATACTAGTATCAACAAAATAAATAAATAAAGTTGAGTATAATATAAAGTATCAATAAAAAGGTAAATGGATAAAATAAATAGCGGGTTTCATCGTTTCTATGGTTGCTTCTTAAACGGCGAGGTCCTCTCTATACACCGGAGCCTTTTTCCCGATTTAATCAATGTTATTAGTAACTTGTACAGTTCCCATTCTTTGACTCTACCTATTAATTATCCAGTAATGGGCCTTTTTCACAATGAGATCTACCCATACAGTAACGATATTTAATTACAAAGGTTGGCTAGGTAGCTGACCCTGTTAGTCCGTTTTTGCAAGAGTTAGAGCATAATTTTTTTGCTTCTTAAATACTATTCCCCCGCTTAATGGATAACCATTTGCTACCAATGGGGAATTGCTTCTCATCTCCAATTGAGGTGATTGGATTTGCACCAATAGAAACCATAAATTTCATACACAATGCACAGCACAATGGGGGCTTTTTTTTTTTTAGATTTATATATTGAATGGAATTCTTCCAACCTATTCATTGGTACTGGTCATTGATACTGGAAAAAAATCCCTTTCTTTTGTTTGTTCCAGCTCATGATCTGAACGAGTCGCACATACACCCTAGTACATGTTCCTCGACGCTGAGGACATCCCCGAAGAGCGGGGGATTTTGTTACATTTTTTATTGGCTGTCTTGTGTTTCTAATAAGTTGTTTAATAGTTGGCATGCTTAATCGTATATAAAATGGGCTGGTTTAGATCAATCCTAACCAGATTATTATGACTTTTTTTCTTTTTTACTCCGGTAAGCAGATAAAATATTCAATTTAGGTTCATCTGAATTATGGTCCGAAATGGAATCGCGGATTTACGCGAAATCCCCCGCATTTTCGACCGCTACAAGATCAACAATTCCATGAGCTTGGGCTTCTGTTGCTGACATAAAAACATCCCTTTCCATGTCTTCGGATACAACCCATAAGGGGTTGCCCGTTCTTTGTACATAAACCCTTGTGAGGGTTTCGCGGAGTTTCAGCAGTTCTTCCGCTTCTAGGACAAATTCTCCCGTTTGTGCCTCATAAAAAGAACTAGCAGGTTGGTGGATCATTACCCTGATGTATAACATAATGAATGGTCCCTCGATCTCGTACGATCGGACGAAGGAAAGAGATAAAGAACAAGAAGAAAATACGAATATATTATATATAATTGAACAACCGTACAGGCATTTTTTGCGTATTGCATACGGCTTCACAATGGAATTAATTTACTTTTCCTTTCCGTCGAGAAAAAAGAGAAATAGGATCCACCCGACCCAAATCCTTAAGTGATCCATTTACCACCCTTCTTTTCGGGGGAGTTAAAAAATACTATGATGGTTCCGTTGCTTTCTATATTTATCATTTATCTCGTATGTGATTCAGCAATCCCAAAGTTTCTTTTTGATCCGATCAAATAAGTAAAAAAATGATCTTGTTTTTTTTTTTCATTTTAGTACTCTTTCATAACATAAATATTGGAAAGAGGCCTCTGGTGTGAAAACAAAAAAGTTTGTGACGCTGAAATAAACCCCGGATAGAAAAAATAAAATCATAAATACCTTTTAGTCTCATATTACTCGCCCGATACATAATCTCATGTTATGAAAAGAAAAAACAATAATGGTTTGTTCATATCGAACTCGAAGTGCCATGCTATTATTACTTAATATTAATATTCCTATTACATATTGCGAAGGCATAGTCTTCTTTTTTCACTCAAATAAAAAACTCATTGGCGCCGAGCGTGAGGGAATGCTATACGTTTGGTAATTTCTCCTCCGACCAGGACGAAAGATCCCATTGAAGCGGCTAATCCCATGCATATTGTATGTACATCCGGCGGCACAAATTGCATAGTATCATAAATGGCTACTCCAGGTATTACCCATCCGCCGGGAGAGTTTATAAACAAATAAAGATCTCGGGTCTCATCCTCTATACTGAGATATACCATGAGACCAATAAGTTGGTTTGAGATCTCGCTATCAACCTCTTGGCCTAAAAAAAGCAATCTTTCTCGATGAAGTCGGTTGATTAGGACAAAAGTTTATCCCGTAAGAGCCGTACACGCACCTTTGGATGCATACGGTTCAAAAAAAATTGCGAAAAGAAAAAAAGAATCAATGTGCTGATTCCAGCCCGACTTCTTTTTTTATAGTAGGACTTTTCTAACTCCTAATGAAGGGGCTTTTTCTTCTATTTTTTAAGTTTAAGAAAGATGATTTTTTTCTCGCCTCTCAAAAAAAATCCACTAAACTTATCGAATTAACCTCTCATTGATGTATTGTTTCATCGAAATCCAATCCAAATTACGATGTAATTTTCTTGTTCCTGAATGGGCCCCTCAATTATTTTAGGTTTATGTTCTACTCCGGGTAAAGATCCGCCCGATTTTAATTTGCACATATAGGACAAATGACCCCAATACCACTTTTTTTGTACGACTTTTTTCAATTCATTTCATGCCTTTCTTACGACAAATGATTGGCTGTTTGATATTGCTTATATGCTATTTGCTATTAAAGTAATCACTTATGATACAAGCGGTAATCATACATATATTACCAATTGGGTATTTTCTGAACGGAGCCTGGATACTTCATTTTATTGGTCCAACCAAGCCAACCATAAATTTTTATAATTAATAATATTAATATTGATCTCGAACCCCCTAAAAAATATATTTAATTGCACTTCACGCTCCAAATTATTGCCGGTTCAAGCAATCTTTTTTGGGCGAAACAGAGGGTATCTCGATCGGGGGAGAGAACGGGGAAATCCCATATGACCCAATATGTCTGACAAGTCGCGCTATACGTCAACCCAAACCGCATCTTCCTCTCCAGGACTCCGAAAAGGTACTTTTGGAACACCAATAGGCATCAACTGAAAGAAAAGGGAGTTAAGTACTATATTTTACTTTGATGTGGAAACGTAATGCCGTATTTTATCCCTAGATTAGAAAGTTCATAGAGTAAGACGAAATGAATAAGGGAAAATTATTACGAATGGGTCGGGCTGTTCGAACGATGAACAAGTATCTAGGCCTTCGCCCATAGAAAATGGGACCAATCCCCCCATTGCGTATTGGTACTTATCGGGTATAGAATAGATCTGCTTATCTTTGTTCCTACGAACATAATTGTTCCATTATTACTATTACCAACGAAATGGAATTAAATAAATATTAACCCTTGCTCCGAAATAATCCACTGAAAGGGAGAGGTCCATAGCATAGTCTTTTCCAATGCGATAAAGTTACATAGTGTCTATTTTTCTTTGATAAAGGGGTATTTCCATGGGTTTGCCTTGGTATCGTGTTCATACCGTCGTATTGAATGATCCCGGTCGGTTGCTTGCTGTACATATAATGCATACAGCTCTCGTTTCTGGTTGGGCCGGTTCAATGGCTTTATACGAATTAGCCGTTTTTGATCCCTCTGACCCCGTTCTTGATCCAATGTGGAGACAAGGTATGTTCGTTATACCCTTCATGACTCGTTTAGGAATAACCAATTCATGGGGCGGTTGGAGTATCACAGGAGGGACTATAACGAATCCCGGTATTTGGAGTTACGAAGGTGTGGCCGGGGCACATATTATGTTTTCTGGTTTGTGCTTCTTGGCAGCTATCTGGCATTGGGTATATTGGGATCTAGAAATATTTTGTGATGAACGTACAGGAAAACCTTCTTTGGATTTACCCAAGATCTTTGGAATTCATTTATTTCTCGCAGGGTTAGCTTGCTTTGGGTTTGGTGCATTTCATGTAACAGGCTTGTATGGTCCTGGAATATGGGTGTCCGATCCTTATGGACTAACTGGAAAAGTACAATCTGTAAATCCTGCGTGGGGGGTAGAGGGTTTTGATCCTTTTGTTCCGGGAGGAATAGCCTCTCATCATATTGCAGCAGGTACATTGGGCATATTAGCGGGCCTATTCCATCTTAGTGTACGTCCACCCCAACGTCTATACAAAGGATTACGTATGGGTAATATTGAAACTGTCCTTTCCAGTAGTATCGCTGCTGTCTTTTTTGCAGCTTTTGTTGTTGCTGGAACTATGTGGTATGGCTCAGCAACTACCCCGATCGAATTATTTGGTCCCACTCGTTATCAGTGGGATCAAGGATACTTCCAGCAAGAAATATATCGAAGGGTTGGCGCCGGAATAGCCGAAAATCAGAGTTTATCAGAAGCTTGGTCTAAAATTCCCGAAAAATTAGCTTTTTATGATTACATTGGCAATAATCCAGCAAAAGGTGGATTATTTAGAGCGGGTTCGATGGACAACGGGGATGGAATAGCTGTGGGGTGGTTAGGACATCCCATCTTTAGAGATAAAGAAGGGCGTGAGCTTTTTGTACGTCGTATGCCTACTTTTTTTGAAACATTTCCGGTCGTTTTGGTAGACGGAGACGGAATTGTAAGAGCCGATGTTCCTTTTAGAAGGGCAGAATCAAAGTATAGTGTCGAACAAGTAGGAGTAACTGTTGAGTTCTATGGTGGCGAACTCGATGGAGTCAGTTATAGTGATCCTGCTACTGTGAAAAAATATGCTAGACGTGCTCAATTGGGTGAAATTTTTGAATTAGATCGTGCTACTTTGAAATCCGATGGTGTTTTTCGTAGCAGCCCCCGGGGTTGGTTCACTTTTGGACATGCTTCGTTTGCTTTGCTCTTCTTTTTCGGACACATTTGGCATGGTGCTAGAACCTTGTTCAGAGATGTTTTTGCTGGTATTGACCCAGATTTGGATGCTCAAGTGGAGTTTGGCGCATTCCAAAAACTTGGAGATCCAACTACAAGGAGACAAGTAGTCTGATACAATACTGCTCTTGTATCTTTCGCCTCTATTTCTATTGGATTTTTTTTTTGATATGATATAGAATACCAGAGAAATCTTGATTTGAATCACCGCCCCTTTCCTTGACTCTTGTCCTTTCTTAATCTGGGAGATGCTCCCAAATGAACAGGTGTGGAAGCTATAATTGTAAACCACGATCGAATTTATGGAAGCATTGGTTTATACATTCCTCTTAGTCTCGACTCTAGGAATAATTTTTTTCGCTATCTTTTTTCGAGAGCCGCCTAAGGTTCCAACTAAAAAGTAAAAAAGCAAAATGCTTTTTCATTATCTTACATTATCTAAGTTGAAGTAAAGTAATGAGCCTCCCAATATGGGAGGCTCATTACTTTACTTCAACTAGTCCCCGTGTTCCTCGAATGGATCTCTTAGTTGTTGAGAGGGTTGCCCAAAAGCGGTATATAAGGCGTACCCGGTAAAACTTACAAGTAAACCAGATATAAAGATGGCGACTAGGGTTGCTGTTTCCATTATTATAAAATTGCAAGACCACAACGGATCTATGATAAGATCGTTTATTTACAACGGAATGGTATACAAAGTCAACCGATCTCAACCAATGCAATAGGATTTATGGCTACACAAACCGTTGAGGATAGTTCTAGATCTGGTCCAAGACGAACTAATGTAGGGAATTTATTGAAACCATTGAATTCGGAATATGGGAAGGTTGCTCCTGGTTGGGGAACTACCCCTTTGATGGGGGTCGCAATGGCTCTATTTGCGGTATTCCTATCTATTATTTTGGAAATTTATAATTCTTCCGTTTTACTAGATGGAATTTCGATGAATTAGGTCCATAAAAATAATTAAGTCCCGGCTTTCAATCCAAAAATGAAGCACTTAGTACTTGGATTTCTAGGCCATTCTGGCAGTTCGACCGTGGAATTTCTTTGTTTCTGTATTTCCGGAATATGAGTGTGTGACTTGTTACAATTGATCCTATTGATAGTACAGAGAGTGGGTCTGTCATCTTGAGAGAGATGGGTTCTGCCTCGTCGGATATTCATTTTTTTTTGTATCCGGAGCACGCAATATATGGAATATATCAAGAAATATTTGAACTATGATTCATACCTACTATTTAGACCTCGCGACTGGACTCAAAAATTATTAAAAAGATTTTCTAATTATAAAATAAATGAAATCAGAGGGCTTTTTTTTCTTCCTTAAAATTTTTTTATGTTTATTTTTTTTGATCAACGGAGAAATAAGATGTTTCTTCGAATTTTTAGTCATTCCATCTATTCTATTAATTGAATAAGTGATGATCAAATGGTTCTTACTCAGAGAATCTTTGAGCTTAGCTTGGGGCTTTATTCTCAATCATCGTGGTCTAGTATGAATCTGGGGTTTCAATCGATTCATAGGGTCTCAACAAGAGAATTCCTATCAATAATCAATAAAAAAAAAATAAATCCGAATTAGACACAAATAAAAAGAATAAAATCAAATAAATAAAAATAGGGACTAAAGAAGATTCAAGAGGCCTGTAACTATCAACCAACATAAAGACGAATGAGCTGACTTGATATTTTGGCATTATCATCACAAAGAACAAAGAAGAGCTTGAGGTTTTTTCCCCTTCGTATATTCCGAGAATATTTAATATGGGGGCTAAAATAATAAGAAGTTTAAAAAACTTTCTATTACATATCTGTTCTGTTGCAACAAATATTGGGGTGTTTTTGCTTGAGCTGTACGAGATAAAATTTTCATATACAGTTCTCAGAGGGGGAGTTCCTTTGGTTTACCTATCTCAATAAAGTATATGATTGGTTCGAAGAGCGTCTCGAGATTCAGGCGATTGCAGATGATATAACTAGTAAATATGTTCCTCCTCATGTCAACATATTTTATTGTCTAGGGGGGATTACACTTACTTGTTTTTTAGTACAAGTAGCTACGGGGTTTGCCATGACTTTTTACTATCGTCCGACTGTTACCGAGGCCTTTGCCTCTGTTCAATACATAATGACTGAAGCCAACTTTGGTTGGTTAATCCGATCAGTTCATCGATGGTCGGCAAGTATGATGGTCCTAATGATGATCTTGCACGTATTTCGTGTGTATCTCACCGGCGGGTTTAAAAAACCCCGCGAATTAACTTGGGTTACGGGTGTGGTTCTGGCTGTATTAACCGCATCTTTTGGTGTAACTGGTTATTCCTTACCTTGGGACCAAATTGGTTATTGGGCAGTCAAAATTGTGACAGGCGTACCCGACGCTATTCCTGTAATAGGATCGCCCTTAGTCGAGTTATTACGCGGAAGTGCTAGTGTGGGCCAATCTACCTTGACTCGTTTTTATAGTTTACACACTTTTGTATTACCCCTTCTTACTGCCGTATTTATGTTAATGCACTTCCCAATGATTCGTAAACAAGGCATTTCTGGTCCTTTATAGAGAAGACATATCATAGATTTTGGTAATCCAGCATATATAATTGGGGGGAGGGACAATAGTATTTCATTGCTACAAATATGGATTATTGAAAAGAATAAGACATGTGTTTGGATATTTCCCTTCAACTCCGCAATATTGTATTATTTATTTGATTTGATACGAATAGTTGAAGTGATTCCCCGAAGAGAATATGGATTATGGGAGTGTGTGGCTTGAACTATTGATTGGCCCGTGCAGATATATTATTTTATCCGCCACATTGGAATTTACAACCAAACGTGTCTCTGTTCCAACCACCACGTAAACCCCATACAGAGGATAGGCTGGTTTGCTTGAGGAGAATTTTTTCTATGATCAGATCAGACCCGAGTCGTGCATGAACTGGCTCCGTAAGATCCA